TAATAATAGTAAAAGAAAAGTCTTATATACGTATGAGATACGGAACGGAACCTGTCGTAAAAAAAAATGAGTAGTTTTCGGAAATGCTCGGGACGAAAGGGACGTTTTTTTATGTTTTAATAAAAATTTTATTTACCGGATAGTTGTATATTTAAATTTTAATTAGGGATTCCGTGTACAAGGTTCTTAACTGCATATGCATCTGATCATATATGTATTACACATTTTAGATTACAATAAAAAAAGGAAGGAGATTTTTCAATGCGAGATCTAAAAACATATCTTTCCGTGGCACCGGTATTAAGTACTCTATGGTTCGGGTCTTTAGCAGGTCTATTGATAGAGATTAATCGTTTTTTCCCAGATGCGTTGACATTCCCCTTTTTTTGATTCTAGTTATTGATTATTGATACGGTACCAAATAACGAAGATTCGAGATAACATTAAATATTTGTGACTAATCCCTTGCCCCCTTTTTCTCTTTCCTCCCTCTTATTCTAAAAGGAAAAAGAGAAAAAGGAAAAGGTATATTCAATAGCTTCGAGACTTGGGTTCAAGTTTGAATTAAATTAAATAAATAAAATTATTAAATTCAAAAATTAACTAGGGATGGGGGTATAATAAACAGGGTGGGGCCTAGATCTAGGACAAGACTCTTATACAAGGTACTTAAATGTAAAAAATATTTTGATTTTAATTTTTTAGTATATTGATTGCAGGGAATTTTTTCATAGTTGGATTTCAAGTGAATAACTTCTATTTTTCCTTCCTTTCTTCTTCTTCGTTTCGGATCAAAAATAGAAGAGTTGAGTAAATCAAAAATACAAAGGGGGTTCATGGCCAAGGGGAAAGATGTCCGAATAACGGTTATTTTGGAATGTACCGGTTGTGTTCGAAACGGTGTTAATAAGGTATCAACGGGTATTTCCAGATATATTACTGAAAAGAATCGTCACAACACGCCTAATCGATTAGAATTGAGAAAATTCTGTCCATTTTGTTACAAACATACGATTCATGGGGAGATAAAGAAATAGATCGACTCGAGCACATGTATGTAACCCTTCCAAGCAAGGGTAAAAATGACATTCTATATATAATATAACATAATTAAATATAAACAAACCAAATCCTATTTATTCTAATTCATTTTAGATCCGACCAAAATAGGATTTTCGGGATAAGGAATAAACTAAACAAACCATGGATAAATCCAAGCGACCTTTTCTTAAATCCAAGCGATCTTTTCGTAGGCGTTTGCCCCCGATTCAATCGGGGGATCGAATTGATTATAGAAACATGAGTTTAATTAGTCGATTTATTAGCGAACAAGGAAAAATATTATCTAGACGGGTGAATAGATTGACCTTGAAACAACAACGATTAATTACTATTGCTATAAAACAAGCTCGTATTTTATCTTTGTTACCTTTTCTTAATAATGAGAAACAGTTTGAAAGAACCGAGTCGAACACCAGAACTGCGGGTCTTCGAGCCAGAAATAAATAGGCTTACTCTTTCGTCATTTGAATAAAAATAAAAAGTAAAATCCGAACTAAAAGGCAGATCGGTGTTTTGTTTGAAAAAAATTAAAAATACATATTTAATTATCGTATCGTAAGAAAAAAAAGAATCGGGTAAGAATAAAGATTTTTTTTTGAGTGTGTTCATTTATTTTGACTTTACCCTCCCGGAGTTCATTCTCCGGGGAACTCCGTTTAAATTCTTCCGGTGGATTCTTTCCAAGCTACTTCTTTTATAATTTCATTGGAAATCATATAAAGACAATTTTTATTTAATATAGCAATTTGTGCAAGTATTTTACGATTAAGAAGCACCTGTTTCTTATATAGGTCATGTATTAATCTACTATAACTATAGGATACCCCTATTTCACGAATTACTGCGTTTATTCGAGTGATCCACAAACGGCGAAAATTTCTCTTTTTCTTATCCCTATCCCGATGAGACGAAACCAAAGCTCTTATTTTCTGTTGATTAATTGTTCGAGTAAGTCTTGAATGAGCCCCTCGAAAGCTTGATGCAAATAAACGAATTTTTGTTCTACGTCTCCGAGCTATATTTCCCCGTCTAATTCTGGTCATTGAATAAATGAAACTTTGACGAATAACTAATAGATTTCCTTTCTTTCAGTTATTCTTTTTCCCTTTCCTAGTCTATTAATAACAAAGCTTTTTTCCAATGTATAAACTAAAAATTCCAATGACTTTGGCTACTATAACCTTCCCGACCACTATTTTTATTTTTTCTAGACATTTCACTTCGAAATAATAAATTTGATTTTACTAGGTATCAAAATATAATAAATAAAAAATATAAATGGATAAAAAAATAGTGGCTTCCTTCGTTTATATGGTTACTTCTTAAACGGTGAGGTTTTCTCTATACACCGGAGCCTTTACTTCATTTAATCAATGTTATTGGTAACTTGTATAGTTCACATTCTTTGGCTCTACCCATTAATTATCCAGTAATAGGTCTTTCACGATTAGATCTACTTACACAGTAACGGTATTTAATTATGAAAGTTGGCTGGATAGCTAACCCTGTTAGTCCGTTCTTGCAAGAGGGACCTAAGTTTTATGTTTTTATTTTTAAGTAGGATTTTCTCCGCTTAATGGATAACCGTTTGTTACCAATGGAGAATTGCTTCTCATCTTAAATTGAGGTGATTGGATTTGCACCAATGTAAACCATAAATTTCATACACAATAGAACGGATATATATTTTGTTTATACTAAATTGAACGGACTTCTTTTTCTATTCTATCCTATTCCCCGGTACTGATCATTGATACTAGAAAAGGTTTTATTTCTTTTACCTTTATCCCAGCTCATGATCTGAACGAGTCACACATACACCCTAGTGCATGTTCCTCGACGCTGAGGGCATCCCCGAAGTGCGGGGGATTTTGTGACATTTCTGATTGGCTGTCTTGTCTTTCTAATAAGTTGTTTAATAGTTGGCATGTTGAATCATATCATATAAATAATGGGCTGGTTTAGATCGATCCTAACCTGATGATTTTGAATTACTTCTATTTAATTTTATAGTAAATTCAGCAAAAATAAAAAATAGGAAATCGAGAATTTGCGCGAAAAAAATCCGGGCTTTTTCACTCAACCACCGCTACAAGATCAACAATTCCATAAGCTTGGGCTTCTGTTGCTGACATAAAAACATCTCTTTCCATGTCTTCCGAGACAACCCATAAGGGTTTGTCCGTTCTTTGTACATAAACCCTTGTTAGGGTTTCACGCAGTTTTAGCAGCTCTTCCGCTTCCAGGATAAATTCTCCCGTTTGTGCCTCATAAAAAGAACTAGCAGGTTGATGAATCATTACCCTGATGTTATAACAAAACAGGGGTTCCTCCATTTTGCATGATGAATAGAAAAGAAAGATAAAAGAAAAAAAAAAAGATAGAATTGAACAACCACAACCGTACGGGCATCTTTTATGCATTGCATACGGCTCTATAATAAAATGGACCCTTAACCTTCAAAAAAATAGGATCTATCAGACCCAGATCGGTAAATGATCAAATTACCACCCTTCCTTTCGTAGGCGTTCAAAAATACTATGATGGTTCCGTTGCTTTAATATATATATTATATATATATATTTAATATTATTTGATTTGTCTGTGTTTCAGCAATCCCAAAGTTGCTTTTTGTAAAATTAAGTAAAAAATAATCTTGTTTTTTTATTTTCGAACTCTTTCAGAACACAATTAAGCCCCCCGGTGTGAAAATAAAAAAGTTTGTGACGCTGAACTGGAATCTCCAATAAAAAAAGGAAATCCCTTTTATCTCATACTACTCTCTCGATACATAATCAAATGTTTTGAAAAAACAATAAAATTTTTTTATTTTGATATCGAATTCAAAGTGCCATGCTATTATTACTTAATATTAATATGGCGAAGGCATAGTCTTATTTTTTTTATCTCAAATAAAAACCTCATTGGCGCCAAGCGTGAGGGAATGCTAGACGTTTGGTAATTTCTCCTCCGGCCAAGATAAAAGATCCCATTGAAGCGGCTAATCCCATGCATATTGTCTGTACATCTGGTCGCACAAATTGCATTGTATCATAAATAGCCACTCCAGGGATAACCCATCCGCCGGGAGAGTTTATAAACAAATAGAGGTCTTTGGTATCATTCTCGATACTGAGATATACCATAAGACCGATAAGTTGGTTCGAGATCTCGCTATCAACCTCTTGTCCTAAAAAAAGTAATCTTTCTCGATAAAGTCGGTTGATTAGGGTAAAATTAGATCCCTTACGAACCGTACAGGCGCCTTTTGGTGCATACGGTTCAACAAAAAATTGCAAAAAAAGAATCAATGTGCAGATTCCAATCCCCTTTATTTTTTCATATTCGTAGAAGGCTCTTTATGACTTCTAACGAAAGGACTTTTCTTCAATTTTTCAAAAAATAGACAGGTTTTTAATCCTTTTCGTATAATATTCTTGTAATTAAAAATAATAGAAAAGAAAAAAAGCAGTCACTAAACTTATCGAATTAACTTCTTATTGATATATTGTTTCATCGAGATCTAATCCAAATCACAATGTCGTTTTCTTGTTCCTGAATGGGCCCTGTTAATTTTTTTAGGTTTATGCTCTACTCCGGGTAAAGATCCGCCCTATTTTCATTTGTACATATAGGACAAATGCTTCCATTACCACTTCTTTTTTTTATGACTCCCCCCCCCCTTTTTTTTATTTTTATGCCTTCCGCCAAAAATTTGATGTATTCATGCATATTAATATTACTCGAGTGATTAAGAGTTTGAGATGTCTTCTCTTTACAAAAATAAACCGTTTATGATACAAATAGTAATCATAGATCTATTTCCAATTGGGCTTTTTCTAAACGGAGCCTGGATACTTAAGTTTTTTAGTTCCACTAAGCTAACCATAAATTATTCTAATTAATAATAAAAATATGAATTCCTCCAAAAATGGATC